CCATTAAATTCGGAATACGGTAAAGTAGCTCCCGGATGGGGGACTACCCCTTTTATGGGGGTCGCGATGGCTCTATTTGCAGTATTTCTATCTATTATTTTGGAGATTTATAATTCTTCCGTTTTATTGGATGGAATTTCCGTGAATTCCATTTGATTTCGAAGAATTAGGAAGTCCTCTTTTTTCGATAAAAAAATATCTTAGAACTCGGATTTCTGGGACGTTCCGGCAGTTCGACCGTGAAATTCCTTTGTTTCGGTATTTCCGGAATATGAGTGTGTGACTTGTTAGAATTGATCCTATTGCTAGTACAGAGTATAAGTCTGTCATCTTGATAGAGATGATTCTATCCCGTCGGATATTTATGTTAGTATCTGGAGCACGGAAGAGTCAAATAGATCCAGAAAAGAAATCTTTGAACTATGATTCATACCTACTATATTCAATATTCAATTTCAACCTCGTAACCGGACTAAAAAAAGAAAAAAAAAAAGGAAAGATGGAATCTCCACTTTTTCTTCCTTAAAAAACATTTGTTGACAACTCTTTTCTATGGATTTCGTTTCATTATTATTATTCCATTTATACCAGTCATTGAATAGATGATGATCAAAAGGTTCTGACTCAAAGAATCCTTTATTAGCGACCTTATGAAAATGAAATCATCGTGGTTATAGTATGAATCTGAAGTTTTAATTGATTCATAGGGTCTCAACAAGATAATTTCTATCAATAGTGAAACGATAAGGAAAGAGTCAATTTATTTGAGTTACGCAAAAAAACAACAACAAATAAATAGAAAAAGGGATAGGGTAAAAGAAGATTCAAGAGGCCTATTATCAAAATCAAAAGAAAGCCAGATGAGCCGACTTGATATTGGCATTATCATCACAAAGAACAGATTCCGGATTTTTCTTTTTCTTTCTACCCGATTGAATTAAGTGCCTACTAAGTTTCTAATTTTCGATTCCATATCCGTAACCCAGTATTTGCGTGTTTCTGCTTGAGCCATACGAGATGAAAGTCTCATATATGGTTCTAAGAGGGGGGGGGTTCTCTTGTTTGCCCTATCTCAATAAAGTATATGATTGGTTTGAAGAACGTCTAGAGATTCAGGCGATTGCAGATGATATAACTAGTAAATATGTTCCCCCTCATGTCAACATATTTTATTGCCTAGGGGGGATCACACTTACTTGTTTTTTAGTACAAGTAGCTACAGGTTTTGCTATGACTTTTTACTATCGTCCAACCGTTACCGAGGCTTTTTCTTCTGTTCAATATATAATGACTGAGGTCAACTTTGGTTGGTTAATTCGATCAGTTCATCGATGGTCGGCAAGTATGATGGTTCTAATGATGATCTTGCACGTATTTCGTGTGTATCTCACAGGTGGATTTAAAAAACCCCGCGAATTAACTTGGGTTACAGGTGTAGTTCTGGGTGTATTGACTGCATCTTTTGGTGTAACTGGTTATTCCTTACCTCGGGACCAAATTGGTTATTGGGCAGTCAAAATTGTGACAGGCGTACCTGAAGCGATTCCGGTAATAGGATCGCCTTTGGTAGAATTATTGCGCGGAAGTGCTAGTGTAGGTCAATCCACTTTGACCCGCTTTTATAGTTTACACACGTTTGTACTGCCTCTTCTTACTTCCGTATTTATGTTAATGCACTTCCTAATGATACGTAAGCAAGGTATTTCAGGTCCTTTATAAATATTTTTTTGAAAAATGAGAAATAAGCGAAATCCTAGATATTTGTAATGGATCATCCATTTTTTTGGAGAGGAACCCTAGTATCTCATTGCTACAAATGTGGATTATTTCCAATTTAAAAGAATAAGACATGTTATTTGGATATTTCTCTTCAACCCCGAAGTCTTTTTTATTCGAGACTTTGATACAACTAGTTGAAGTGGATTCTCCGAAGAGAAATGGATTATGGGAGTGTGTGACTTGAACTATTGATAGGGCCGTGCGGATATATGATTTTATCCGCCACATTGAAAATCACAACGAAATGTGTCTCCGCATCCAATCAAAACGTAAGTATCCCTACGTATACGTAGCAGAGGGTAGGCTGGTTCGATTAAGGAGAATTTTTTCCATGATTATACCGGAATCCATGTCATGGACGAGCAGGCTCCGTAAGATCCCGTAGAAGAAGTGATTCCACAGAATCCAAATTAGGGTAGATTCTATCTATATTATGTTGTATCTATTTCTTCCACTTATTTCTATTATGTTTCTATAAATAGATAAAATAGATATTCTTATAGTGTAAATGTGTAGATATATTCTAGTCATTTTTAGTATAGAAGTGCATTCATTTCCTTTGCATGGATCCAGATCGATAATACTATCGGAGTGATATAGGGAATCTAAGGAAAACCAGAGGCTAGACTCTATTAGTAACAAGAGAATCCTTTGTATTAAGAAGATTTGAGATATTGTGTAGATAGACAGCAATTACAAGCCATGAGATAATCCAAAAAGC